ATTACAAGATAAGAACTAATATGAATCGTAGTAATTTAATGAGTTCTAGTTCTAAGGATTTATATATAACTAAAAATAAAAACTCTAATCACTTGTGGATTCAATGCGACAATTGTTATGGATTAATGTATAAGAAAATCGAAATGAATGTTTGTGAAGAATGTGGACATTATTTGAAAATGACTAGTTCAGAGAGAATTGAGCTTTCGATTGATCGGGGTACTTGGAACCCTATGGATGAAGACATGGTCTCTGCGGATCCCATTAAATTTCATTCGCGGGAGGAAACTTATAAAAAGCGTATTGACTCTGCTCAAAAACTGACAGGATTGACTGACGCTGTTCAAACAGGTATAGGTCAACTAAACGGTATTCCGGTAGCCATTGGGGTTATGGATTTTCAGTTTCTGGGAGGTAGTATGGGATCCGTAGTAGGCGAAAAAATAACTCGTTTGATTGAGTATGCTACCAATCAACGTTTACCTCTTATTTTAGTGTGTTCTTCCGGAGGAGCACGAATGCAAGAAGGAAGTTTAAGTTTGATGCAAATGGCTAAAATTTCTTCGGTTTTATGTGATTATCAATCAAGTAAAAAGTTATTCTATATATCAATTCTTACATCTCCTACTACCGGTGGGGTGACAGCTAGTTTTGGTATGTTGGGGGATATAATTATTGCCGAACCCTATGCCTATATTGCATTTGCGGGTAAAAGAGTAATTGAACAAACATTGAAAAAAGCCATGCCTGAAGGTTCACAGGCGGCTGAATCTTTATTACGTAAGGGCTTGTTGGATGCAATTGTACCACGTAATACTTTAAAAGGTGTTCTGAGTGAGTTATTTCAGCTCCACGCTTTTTTTCCTTTGAACAAAAATTAAATCAAATAGAACAGTTAGTTTATCAGAATTAAACGAAAACCCTGAAAAATGCATTTTTATTTAGAATAAAAAATTTTTTTTTGTTTACTATCAGTAAACCTCTATCAACAAGATAAAAAGTTAATTTTTGCTTTCGGGAAGTTCAAATTCGACTAGACAAATAAAACAAAGTTCATTTTCCTCTTGCTTGCATATGTATAGATATCTCAAATAGAGATATATACAGATCTATAGAGAGTCTTCCATCTTTTTGCATTTCCCGAAAACTCCCTGTTGTTGGATCAGATTCTAATAAATTTTGTAGAAATTTGTAATGGAATAAAGATTTTTCTTTATTAATGACTATATAGAAATAGAAGACAAAAAGAACAAAAAGAATCATAAATCTAACAAGGGGATTATGATACATCTATTTTATTTTGAAAGATTAATAAGTCCATTTATTTAGTTTGGCCTTTCTTGTACCTATTTTTTTATTCTATTTCTTTTTGGTTCTATTCTATATATTTCTATTAGGTTGTATATTTGTATTAGATATATATTTACTTAAAGATACTTAAGTATAATTATAATATATATATAATAGAAATAAAAAAAATACAAGATATTCTAATATATCTTTAGAATTCAGAATATAACAATAACAGGTACAAATATTAAATTGAGGTACCCATTTTATGACAACTTTCAACAACTTACCCTCTATTTTTGTGCCTTTAGTAGGCCTAGTCTTTCCGGCACTTGCAATGGCTTCTTTATTTCTTCATATTCAAAAAAATAAGATTTTTTAGATCGGATGAGACCTAATCGTATCACTCCTTTTTTTATTTTAAAAACTTCGATTCGATAAGACCCATTTGGTAGAATATTGTATAACACATAGATTCCTACAAACATAAATTAAAAAAAGCTCTTATGCATGTGTAAACGTATTATATGGGTAAATAAATTTGCGCTCTTTTGAAAAATGTATCATCATCGGGCCGATGTATGAAATTCAAGTCAATGTCTTTATTTGTATGTATATAACTATAGGGGATCATATAAAGGAAGGAGATGTTATTATTTTAGATATAAACAATTCTATGAATTACTCCTAAGGTAAAGGTTCACAACAAAATAGTTGATGAGAGTCACTTTGAAAAAAAGGAAAGTCATATTTTCTCAATTCCAAAAAATTGTATAACTGGATCATAATATATATGAGTTGGCGATCAGAATCTATATGGATAGAATTTATAACGGGGTCTCGAAAAACAAGTAATTTCTTCTGGGCCTTTATACTATTTTTAGGTTCATTAGGATTCTTATTGGTTGGAACTTCCAGTTATCTTGGTAGAAATTTTATATCGTTATTTCCGTCTCAGCAAATCATTTTTTTTCCGCAAGGGATTGTGATGTCTTTCTATGGGATCGCAGGTCTCTTTATTAGTTGCTATTTGTGGTGCACTATTTTGTGGAATGTGGGTAGTGGTTATGATCTTTTCGACCGAAAAGAAGGAATAGTGCGTATTTTTCGTTGGGGATTTCCTGGAAAAAGTCGTCGCATCTTTTTACGATTCCTTATGAAAGATATTCAGTCCATCAGAATAGAAGTTAAAGAGGGTGTTTCTGCTCGACGTGTCCTTTATATGGAAATTCGAGGTCAAGGGGCTATTCCTTTAATTCGTACTGATGAGAATTTTACTACACGAGAAATTGAGCAAAAAGCTGCTGAATTGGCTTACTTCTTGCGTGTACCAATTGAAGTTTTTTGAAATGAATTAATTTTAAAAGACTAAATGCTTTGGCAGTAGGAAGAAAAAACTAAAGAATTTCTTTATTTTTTTTCGATTGAACATTCATCTATTCTTTTAGGCTCGTTTTTTTTGATATATTTGATATAAAAGGAGTTTCTTCTTGTAGAAATTTGAAAACGTTCTTTTAGTATTGATCGAAAAAAGTCGGAATAACATCCTAGAAACAAAAATTTTAAATTTATTCAAATTGGAAGTGTATTCTGAGTCTATTTCTGTATTCTTTCTAGATTCAAAGCAAAGATTAAGTATTGAATGAAAAGAAAAAGAGAAAATGGATTCATAGGCTGAATACATTCTATTCGAATTATAATAGAAACTCCTGCTCGATAGAAATATTAGATCTAATAGAATCACCAAATGAGGTAGGTTCATTAACAATTCACAGATTCAAAATGGCAAAAAAGAAAGTATTCATTCCTTTTTTTTATTTTACATCTATAGTCTTTTTGCCCTGGTTGATCTCTCTCTGCTGTAATAAAAGTTTGAAAACTTGGATTACTCATTGGTGGAATACTAGACAATGCGAAACCTTTTTGAATGATATTCAAGAAAAAAGTGTTCTAGAAAAATTCATACAATTAGAGGAACTATTCCAGCTGGATGAAATGATAAAGGAATACCCAGAAACCGATTTACAACAATTTCGTCTAGGAATCCACAAAGAAACGATCCAATTCATCAAGATACACAATGAGTATCGTATCCATACAATCTTGCACTTCTCGACAAATCTAATATCTTTCGTTATTCTAAGTGGTTATTCCTTTTGGGGTAAGGAAAAGCTTTTTATTCTGAATTCTTGGGTTCAAGAATCACTATATAATTTAAGTGATACAATTAAAGCTTTTTCTATTCTTTTATTAACTGATTTATGTATCGGATTCCATTCGCCTCACGGTTGGGAACTAATGATTGGTTATATTTACAAAGATTTTGGGTTTGCTCATTATGAGCAAATTTTATCTGGTCTAGTTTCTACCTTTCCAGTCATTCTTGATACAATTTTTAAATATTGGATCTTTCGTTATTTAAATCGTGTATCTCCATCACTTGTAGTGATTTATCATGCAATAAATGACTAAAAAATGATTCACTGATCCAATTCTAATCTTTCTTACCTTATACATCATAACCAAATCAAAGTCGTATTTACTTTACTCTTTTTACCCATGAGGAATTCCTTGTATATTTCAACAAAAAATTTTATTTTTTCAGTAAATGTAAATAGCAGAATTGTGGCTAGGGAAGTATATTATCAACCTACCTAACTTTATTGTAGAAATTTTCGGGATAAATGATTGGACCATGCAAACTAGAAATACCTTTTCTTGGATAAGGGAAGAGATTACTCGCTCCATATCTGTCTCACTCATGATATATATAATAACTTGGGCATCCATTTCAAGTGCATATCCGATTTTTGCCCAGCAGAATTATGAAAATCCACGAGAGGCAACTGGGCGTATTGTATGTGCCAATTGCCATTTAGCTAATAAGCCCGTGGATATTGAGGTTCCACAAGCGGTACTTCCTGATACTGTATTTGAAGCAGTTGTTAAAATTCCTTATGATATGCAACTAAAACAAGTTCTAGCTAATGGTAAAAAAGGAGCTTTGAATGTGGGAGCTGTTCTTATTTTACCGGAGGGGTTTGAATTAGCCCCCCCTGATCGTATTTCACCCGAGATGAAAGAAAAGATAGGAAATCTGTCTTTTCAGAATTATCGCCCCAATAATAAAAATATTCTTGTGATAGGTCCTGTTCCTGGTCAAAAATATAGTGAAATAACCTTTCCTATTCTTGCCCCAGACCCTGCTACTAATAAAGATGTTCACTTCTTAAAATATCCTATATACGTAGGCGGAAACAGGGGAAGGGGTCAGATTTATCCTGATGGTAGCAAAAGTAACAATACAGTTTATAATGCTACGGCAGGAGGTATAATAAGCAAAATTTTACGAAAAGAAAAGGGGGGATACGAAATAACCATAGTGGATGCATCGAATGGACGCCAAGTGATTGATATTATTCCTCGAGGCCTAGAACTTCTTGTTTCAGAGGGCGAATCCATTAAACTCGATCAACCATTAACGAGTAATCCTAATGTGGGTGGATTTGGTCAAGGGGATGCGGAAATAGTACTTCAAGATCCATTACGTGTCCAAGGACTTTTGTTCTTCTTAGGATCGGTTGTTTTGGCACAAATCTTTTTGGTTCTTAAAAAGAAACAGTTTGAGAAGGTTCAATTATCCGAAATGAATTTTTAGATCTGTCTATTTAGCTTTATAAAAGTCGTAAAAAAGAACCAAAAAAATTATG